ATACAAGATGCTTATTGAATGATAAGAAACGAGTCCCCACTTCTACAACTTCTGCTATCTAATCTAAATTTGGATGTTTTGCTCTAGATTAAATAGAGTAATTGATGTACCGCTGGTACTGTGGGTGGATAAAAAAAGAAACGAAAAATTTAGAATTCATTGAGATTCTAAAAAGTTTTCTTTTGGATGAGCTAAGGGTCGATAGAGTGAACTAAAAAGTTCTCCATCATGAGCTTTGTACCGCGCATAATCACTTACTTAGACGGGCTACAGAAAGTCATATAATGTATGAAGAAATGGAAAAAGATATGGGGTGGGGGGGGGGGGGTTGTTGATTCTCTAGTGTATGGGCTGCTAGAGAATCAACAACCCCCCCCCCGGTAAAGGAAAAACAAAAGTGCGGGGGTTCATAACGGTACCCCCATCCTCTTAGTTTTTTGGGCATTTCAACTAACTAATGTAACCTTTTGGAATATGTATGAAGTATTAAAAATCTATTCATTTTGCATGAGAGGAGACACAATATGAAAAAAAAAAAGAAAACATAATGAAATTCTTTATTTTAAAAACTATCTATCCATCTATCTAAAAAATAGATGGGGTATATTGCGCGATAACTAAATAAATAACTTACGTATGTGTCATGATCTCGACTATTAATGAATATGTACATCAATCCATATTGGTTAATTTCTAGAATGGATACTCGTCAAAAAATTAATCATGTGCCAGGAACCAGATTTGAACTGGTGACACGAGGATTTTCAGTCCTCTGCTCTACCAGCTGAGCTATCCCGACCATTCCCCCTTCTGGCGCAACATCTACTCATTTTAATAGAGAACTCGGGTCTATGTCAATTAAAAGGACGAAAGGTCTTACAAAGGCTTATCTAGGTGCCGTAATTTCTTTGGTCTTCAAAAAGAAGGACTTTGTTTCCTTTGTCTCTAAGTTTATTTAAGGTTTAGTACGCGTAATGATATTGATTGTGAATCACTCAAATGATTATTCCTTGCTCAAAGATATTCATTTGTACGTATATCACAAGACTTGTGATAGGGGAAAAGCATTTCCGTCCGGAGCCTTTAGCCCTTTTGAAATTGAAAACAAAAAAATGAGGAGCATAGCCACCTTCAAACTGTTAATAAAAAAAGGATAACTAGTTAGGGAGTGAAATAAGCTCTTGGGGATAGAGGGACTTGAACCCTCACGATTTTTAAAGTCGACGGATTTTCCTCTTACTATAAATTTCATTGTTGTCAGTATTGACATGTAGAACGGGACTCTATCTTCATTCTCGTCCGATTAATCAGTTCTTCAAAAGATCTATCAGACTATGGAGTAAATGAATATTTGATTCTTTTTTCAACTTGGAATCGATTCATAACCCAACAATTCTTCCTTTTTTTAATATAAATTTTTTCATTTCATATTCTAAAATTTTTATTTAGATAGAATTATCTATTTTATAATATATATTTCATATTCATATTATATAAAATATAATTCAGATTATCAGATTATATATATATAAATACAGATTACGGATTCGGGTTGTCATTAATCATTTGATATAGTTCACTACGTATATGCTTTACCCTTTTTTTTTATTGAAGTTTTGACGGAAGAATTATTATAAGAACACAACACAGTCAACCCCATTTGTTAGAACAACTTCCTTTGAGTCTCTGCACCTTTCCTTTTTTTTTTTTTTTTATTCTTGCTTTCTGAACCCTTATTTTTTTCTTTTTTTTTTTTGAAAAAAGGAGTTGGCTCAGGATTGCCCCATTTTTATTAATTCCGGGGTTTCTCTGAATTTGAAAGTTTTCACTTAGTAGGTTTCCATACTAAGGCTCAATCCAATTAAGTCCGTAGCGTCTACCGATTTCGCCATATCCCCCTTTCTTTTTTTTTTTTTTAATTAGGATCTCAGTGGAATGTCTTTCCCCCCTCTTTTTTATTCTTTTATGTCGGAACCGTCGAATTCATTAGATTTGATACGGATTACTATACCGATTACTAGATCGAAAGGTGTTTCCTCCTTTTTTCTTTTTTGTCTAACTTCTTTCATCTCTATCGAAAGCCTATATTTTATTTTTGATTTGGTCTAATTAGAAATGATTCTATCATTTCTGTAGCTGCAATTCAATATGGATGGATATATACCATATATATCTTCTTATCCTTTTATTTTCCCATGCAATTTTTAATACTCAAGGGTTCGATTCTTTGTTTTTCATCTTAGTCTCTGAATGAAAGCAAAAGAATATCTTCTATCTTATTATGTTATTATGATCTATCTGGATTTCATCTTTATCGATTCTAAATTCTTATAATTCGAATTTTTTTTAATGAATTTTTTTATTCTTATCCTTTCCTTCCTTTTTTTTAGGTTTTTTTCTTAGGGCAGACCTATATACTATAACAAAAAACAAAAATGAAAATAAATATCCATTTATATTAATAATATAATTATTTTCAATTTTGATTTGAAATGAATTTTAAAATTCATAGACTCACTAAACTAAATAGAAATAAAATTTCATATAATTTCTAAATAGAACGAAATAGAATTTAAATAGAATTTAATTATTCTAGACAAAAATAAAAAATATATAGAAATGAAAGAAATAAAAAAAACGAAATTCAATATTTATTTGATTTGAAATAAAATTTTTTTTTATTATAAAAGAATAAAAATGAATAGTTAATAATATTTAATAGCTAAGCCTAGACTAAGGTATAGTTTATCGAATTCCTATGTATGTAGAATTTCTGTGAGCCCGCTTAGCTCAGAGGTTAGAGCATCGCATTTGTAATGCGATGGTCATCGGTTCGACTCCGATAGCCGGCTTTTCTCTATTTTTTTTTTTTTTGTTCGATTTATTTTACATGATGAATAATTTTTTGAAATCAAAGAACAAACAATAAGGTCCCCTTTCTTTTCTTATTCATATGAATAAAAGGAAAAGAAAGAGTCTTTTTCCTGATTTGGTGTGCGGAGATTTAACCCTCTCTTTTACTTTTATTTTACTTACATATTTTAAAATAAAAATACAAAATTAAATATATAATAAAAAGCGTATAGGATATTTATACAATAATAATTCATTTCATTATTTATTATTTATTGTAATACAATACTTCAGGGGATTTCGCTTCATTTATCATTTAGTTCAGTTTTAATTTCGATTTCTTTTGTAAAATGAAATATAAAAAAAGAAAATAAATAAAGAAAAAAGAAAGGAGTCTTTATGTCGCGTTACCGAGGGCCTCGTTTCAAAAAAATACGCCGTCTAGGGGCTTTGCCTGGATTAACTAAAAAAAGGCCTAGAGACGAAACTTATCTTAGAAAACGATCACGTTCCGGGAAAAGATCTCAATATCGTATTCGTCTAGAAGAAAAACAAAAATTGCGTTTTCATTATGGTATTACAGAACGACAATTACTTAAATACGTGCGTATCGCTAGAAAATCCAAAGGGTCAACAGGTCAGGTTTTACTACAATTACTTGAAATGCGTTTGGATAACATCCTTTTTAGGTTGGGTATGGCTCCGACTATTCCGGCAGCCCGCCAATTAGTTAACCATAGACATATTTTAGTTAATGGTCGTATAGTAGATATACCAAGTTATCGTTGCAAACCCCAAGATACTATTATGGCGAGGGATGAACAAAAATCCAGAACTCTAATTAAAAATTATCTTGATTCATCCCCCCGTAAGGGATTGCCCAAACATTTGACCCTTCACCCATTCCCATATAAAGGATTAGTCAATCAAATAATAGATAGTAAGTGGGTCGGTTTAAAAATAAATGAATTGCTAGTGGTAGAATATTATTCCCGTCAGACTTAACCCTAAATAAAATACAAAGCAAAGAGTTCGGACAATTTTGCCCCCTTCTTTTGCCAAAGTAAATTGACTTAAGGTTTAAAGTCAGGGGTTTGGTCCGGATTTTCTCCGACTCATATATCCCACCCCTACCTGGATTTTTCCTATTCATGTATCATAGATCGGCAGAAAGATTTTCATTCCTTGCCCGTACTTTACCAGTATTTTACGTACCGCAGCAATGAAAAGTAAAATATATATTAAAATAAAAATAAAAGAAGGACCTAACTGTTATGTTCTACTACTAAATTAAATGGTATTTCTTGTTGTTTGATTTGTTACAGTTAGGAATGTTGGCGAATTAGGCGAAAGTATGGAAAGAGAGGGATTCGAACCCTCGGTAAACAAAAGCCTACATAGCAGTTCCAATGCTACGCCTTAAACCACTCGGCCATCTCTCCTACACAATGATTATGACTCATAAACCGAAGAAATAGCGAGACATTACTATAATTAATTCATATTTATATGAATACTTTCGATTTTTGTTTCGATAGGGATGACCAGCCCAAATAGACCGGATTAAATCAATGAATTTGAACGAATCCACTGATTGATTGATGGGTTTATGTTTTTTAGACCATGTATGATTAATGGATACTCTTCACCCATGGTTCTATTTCGATTTAGACGACAATTCCATAAAAATTCGAAAATTCCTTTCTAGTTTTAAAGTTCTCACTAACAAATCCTTTATCTCATCGATCTATTACAAATTCATGAATCATCCCGGGGATGTTTCTATTTGGTTGTATAGTGTATACTCGCTATGGACACAGGAAAAATAAACAGTTATTCTATTGATTTCCGTCATAGAATGATTATTCGATTCTTTTTCCTTTACTCTTCTTTAGATCATAATTCAATCAAAATGATTTTTGACCTAATCGAAAAATTCCTTGATTCTTCCGCTTCGATGAAATTGGAATAGTTCCTATACTACTACATTTGTTTTGTATGAATTCGAACAGGATTCAACTATTTTATTTCTTATTGATTCTTGTTATTGATTTTTGAAAAAGGAGCAATTTGAGTATTTGGAATAATTGGAATAAAAAAAATTTTAAATATTAAAAAAATTAAGTAGTGGGAGAAGGTTCATTAAATTTATTTTGTTTGGAAATGAATCTGCTTTTATGTTATTTCGTACTGTAAAAATCCTTTGTTTGTGGGATCATTTTCCCCCAAAGAAAGGGTAATGAGAAGAATTATAGAATGGATTGATACCTATGCCTAGATCACGTATAAATGGAAATTTTATTGATAAGACCTTTTCAATTGTGGCCAATATCTTATTACGAATAATTCCGACAACTTCAGGAGAAAAAGAGGCATTTACTTATTACAGAGATGGTGTGATTTGATTCTTTTTTTTTTTTTTAATTCAATTTTACTGCTTCTAGTTTTACGAAAAAGGCATACGATTTGAGATAGAAAGAAAAAATATTCTTATTCTATATTATTGAAATAAACTTCTATATTATTGAAATAAACCTACGCTTGTTGAAGGTGAAGTTTAGAAATAGAACAATTCCTTCTGTCGTGTATCCTCGATTGATGCAGCCTCAAATACTATGCTTCAGTTATCGATTTTAGTATTGAGCGAAAGGTTACACCTCTGTGTTCTGTATTACGGGTCAATCCTACTTCCTGGTAATATAGTATCAATAGGCGGCATAGGGGAAGAAGCACTACACCCAGCAATCGACAACACAAAAGCTTTGTTAAAAATTACCTACCTACTCCCCTCTCGTATCTGGATTGGGACTAACAAAAATGGTTGGGACAACAAATATCCATCTCGTTCGTACTTTGGTTATCCATATAACCATCGAAGACTGTTGAAGTGACTATTTCCTGGAAATTAGGAGGCGTTGCGGACAAAGGAATTGCTGGAGTTATCCTTTCTATTCAGTATCAAGACGTTTGATGTTAGTAAAAGCTCTTTCGAAAGAAGGTTGGCTAGATATTTTTTGTAAAAACGCTAGCCCCGCTCAGTCCATAATGAAAATATTGCACCCCTTTTTGATTCCATGTGTTTCTTATTCTCATTATGCATATTAAAGGAGGAGCCGTATGAGATGCAAATTTCACGTACGGTTCTGGAACGGAGATTCTTTGAATCGAATGACGACCGTAACGGATGTCAGCTCAATCCGAAGGAAATTATGCGGAAGCTTTACAGAATTATTATGAAGCTATGCGACTAGAAATCGATCCCTACGATCGAAGTTATATACTCTACAATATAGGCCTTATCCACACAAGTAATGGAGAACATACAAAAGCTTTAGAATATTATTTTAGGGCACTAGAACGAAACCCATTCTTACCCCAAGCTTTTAATAATATGGCGGTGATCTGTCATTACGTGCGACTATCTCCACTATAGAAAGAAAAAGGAAGACCAAATCTGCTAGTAAATACTAAAAAAAGCTCGCTACATCTGCATCGTCCAAAACGACGATTTTTATGAGCTGTAGTAAAGAAAGAAACTTCATATAAGTCAAAATATGAAGAAATAAGATATGCCTATATACCCTTTTTTAATGTCTATGGATAAAAAAAATCGGGAATTGATAGAGAGGAAGCACCGTAAAGATCTAGTAACGAGGTTTTGGGCCAATACATTAATAAAAGAACTGCTTACTTATGCCTATATATAAGATAGATAGAAGTTGGGAATTAACTTATGTAATAGAGTCGGTCCACTAAGGTATTGAGCGGCGGTGTAGGATCAGATCCCAAAGATAGTAAGTCTTTTCTTTCTTACCTATGGAAAGCCTTTTTCAAAGATTCTATATAAGTTTAGATATGAAAAAATTTCTATATGAAACCGAGATAGTTACCTTGCAGAAAATACTAACGATAGGAGTAAATACCTATGTATGCTTTATTCTTCCGCAGGTGGGAGAAAAGATAAAACTGATTATTAATCAAAATGAAAGTTTGAAACTCATGCGATTAACCTCTTTTGGTTACCCCGAAGAGTGGGATAGATCCATAAGAAATCTCATTCCGTTTTTCCCTTCGATTTGATAGGTAAAAAAAGGACACCAAAAGAATTGGCTGCGGAGCCGTATGAGGTAGGAAACTCTCAAGTACGGTTCTAAGGAAAGGAATTGACCCACCTATTCCGACCGGGGAGAACAGGCCATTCAACAGGGAGATTTTGAAATTGCGGAGGCTTGGTTCGATCAAGCCGCTGAGTATTGGAAACAGGCGATAACGCTTACTCCCGAGAATTATATTGAAGCACAAAATTGGTTGAGGATCACGAGGCGTTTCGAATAAAAAAATAAAAGTTTTTATTATTTCGAATTTTTTTATTTGTTAGAATTAATCTTGGTCCATTAGGTAAATAAAATGAAATCATTCTTTTGCGAAGAACCAATCAAAGAATTTCATTATATCCCTTCTCAGATCGTTCTAGTTTGTTTCGTAGGAATAAAGAATACACAGATACAGTACAGAATATATTTTTTTCTTATTAAAACAAATAAATTACTATAATATAGTATAATATAATTTTATATAATAAATATAATTTTTTTTTAGAATAGAAAAAAATGGAATTCGAATACTAAATTATTTAATAATTGATAA